AGGATCCCGATTCATGGATCTCTCGGTTCGAGAAATAAGAGGATCAAACCATTTCTTCTGACTCTTTTTCAAATTCGATAAATGTTGGTTGATCGTATATTTCATTATAGTTATATGATTCAGAGTATCATTTCCTATTTGATCCCTTTGAATTCCATATTCGAAGTTGCGATCGGATCTAGTCATTAAAAAGAATCGATTCGATACATTTCTTATGTACCCATAGGTGCTATATTGGATTTGAATCAGATTTCGGATCAATCTATATTGATTGACTGCCTCCGTGATGTTGTTGCTAGCAAATACCGCTGTTTTTAGTTTTGGATCTTCCAAATCATTCCCACAGTAGATCCGGACCGATTTTTTTCTGATCCTTCGATAAAAAGATTCATTCTCCTCATAAAAAAGAGGAGGTAGAACCAATAAAGATTTCTTTTTCGATTCATCTCTGGAGTTGAATACCTCATTCAAGAATTTTTTTTGATCCAACCCGTAGGAATCAATAGAAAAGGCAAATCCCCTATGATACACCAGATCCGGTTCGGTTATTGATAGAGTGAATAGATCCGCCATTTCTTGAAATCTCTCTTCTGATTCAAAATTGTGGTGTAACGTGTATCCCCCTTTGTTCCGGTCATGGAATAGATGAAATAAATCCAAAAATAGATTTTTGTTCAAGAATGAAATCTTATTGGAACTGTCCATATCTGGTTCATCCTTCGGAACCATATCACATCCCGTATCTGATGAAATAGGATGAATTGAGACGGTATTTTGTAAATACGTAATTATCTTGAATATATCAACCATTTCTTTATTTTCCGATCGCCTGGAAGGGACAAAAGAAACATCTTGTTTTTTCTTCAAAAATTTCGGATCTCTAGTGGACCTCTCAGTAGGATTCGAACCCAGATGAAGTTCTGACCATCTGTCAGAGAAAAAAGAACGAATTGATCTTGTAGGATTTCCAAGAAATTCTTCGATTTCTTTCGGAAGCAGATGATTATTCATCTGCTTCTCACGTTTCGTGAATAGCCGGGACATTGAGGAAGATCCAAAAAGGCATTTCGGGAATCGATCTGATTCTATCTCTGTTCGTTCCGTTTGAAGAAAGGAAGGATCCCAAAGAATCGATCTTTCTTTTAGTTGTTGAATCTCTGTTTGATCGATCAATGTGTGATATTCTGAATCCTCATTTCTAATGGAATCGAAATGATCTCTGGATTGATCAGAAGATCCTTTCGATTGGCTAGAATCCGTTACTTGAACGAAAATAGATCTTGTGGAATCATATTGAATATTTGACAATACATTCCGTACCCTGCTAAAAAACCGATCCTTGTTTACCAACCACACATTATTGTCTAACCAAATCCAATTCTCTCTCGATACGTTCCTCAAAAAATCCGATTCGTGCTGATTCTTCCCCCAACTAACGAAGAGATCTTGGCGGAATTGCCACATATGAAATTGAGCACAATTTTGCAAAGAAATACCCCACTTGTTTCTCGAGAAGAGATGGGAAACATGCTCAATATCATTTGATTGAATAGTTGCCTCAGCTCCTTGTTGTTTGAAGAAACCCCCCCCTTCAATTGGTCTTTTTTCACGAAAAGCAGACATGAGATAACAAATCAAGTCTTTCCCTAAGATTTCGAATAGCTGTCCCGAATTCAAGTTGATTATGTTTCGCTTCTTCCTCGGAGAAAGACGATCAAACAATTCCCAATCATGGTCCTTGCGGATCGGATCATCCGTATAGGATAAAAAAAGAAACTCCAGATATTTGCTATCTTTCTCTTTGAATGAGATCTCAATTCCAGCTATGGTTTCATTAGCTATCTTACAACTAGAATCCCTCTTTTTTCCGATCTGGTTCCTCCACCACCGCGAACCCCGGTTCGATTCAGGCATGATACGCTTTTTATTTATTGGGAGAACCCAAGTACTCTCTTGCGGATCCATGAAACAACTCTCAGAAATCTTTTTCCCTTTTGGAAGATACAGGAGCGAAACAATTAACCTATTGATATTGGAAGACCAAAAAGATTCTTCCAATGTCTCATTTCTGGGTCCGATGGAATTCATAGGTATAGGAAGAAGCCCCATCAAATAGAGATTTTTTCTTTCGACCATCTTTCGATTGTTAATACGAGATATAAGGACCACTACTACAAGCAGTACTACACCTTTGATCGTGAAATATCGATTGCTTGTTGAACCCTGTGAATCACGTGAGAGTAGGATACTCCAAATTCGGGGGTCAAAGAGTTTCATAAAACGTTCTTGGTGGAAAAAAATGGGAGTGAAAGATCCCACTGAATCGAATTTGATCCATGAATCTAAGAAATAGTGAGAATTCTTGATCTCTCTCAATATCTCTCTCAATTCGAAGATCCAGGATTTGAATTGATGTCTTTTCATTGATTCCTCCTAAAGATTTTCATTGATTCCTCCTAAAGATTTCATTTCAATTGGAATTTGGTTATTCACGATGTAC